CAGAAGATGCTAATCGTAAGCAAGAAGATTGTTTACGAAGAAACAACAAGAAAAATTCATATTCTGATACATAAGAATTATATAAGAATCGAGATAGTCTTTTATTTTCTTTTGAAAAAAGAAAAATGGATTTCATTGAAGTAATAAGACTATTCCAATTTGAATAATAGTTGAGAAAGAATCGCAATAAATGCAAAGATGGAACATCTTGGATCCGGTATTCAAGGAGTTGAACCAAGATTTCAAAATGGATAGGATAGGGTATTTCTATATGTGATAGATAATCTAAATGCAAAAATTGGTCTTCTAAAAAGGGAAATATAGAATGAATAGATCGTAAATTTTGAAACTTTGGTATTTCTTTTTCTTCCGGACAAGATAGTTGTCCTAGCGAGAATGGGATTTCTACAACGATTGCAAACCCCTCAGATAGAATCTGAGAATAAAACTCAGAATAAAAATGATTGCTGTGATCCAACAATCGATCTTGGTTAGGATGATTAACCGAATTAATCCAAAAATTCTGCTGATACATTCGAATAATTAAACGTTTCACAAGTAGTGAACTAAATTTCTTGTTATTACAACCATAAATTTCCACAGGTTCAGAACCATTTAATACATAATCATGGGCAAATGCATAAATATATTCCTGAAAGAGAAATGGGTAAACGAAGTATTGTTGACGGGATTTCTGTTTTTCTGAATACTCTTCGAATTTTTCCATTTGTATTTCTACTTGAATCAGAGAAAAAAGCATTTCTCGATTTATCAAATGATGATACATAGTGCAATATGGTCATAACAGGGTGTGACATTTTTTAACACAAACCCTGAAAAGAAAGGGAGTCTAATCCATAGATCTTTTTCTGCTCCTTTTCTATCTAATTAGTTTATGTTTGTTCTAATTACAAAAAAGAACAAATCTTTTATTTTTGCAGGCCAATCGCTCTTTTGACTTTGGAATACAGTCTCTTTATCAATATACTGCTTCTTTTACACATTCAATTCATAACATTCCTTTTCAATCCATAATCAAGAATAATTAGGATTCCTAAAAAAAAAATTAAAGGGTCCATCGATAGGGAAACCCAACCTTTCCCCGCATCAGGCACTAATCTATTTTTAACGTCTAATTAGATCGGGGAATCATTTCAATTAAGAAGTTAAGCTCGTTGCTTTTTATTTTACCAGAATTAGAGCCAGGCTCTATCCATTTATTCACTAGACCCAGAAAATCGGAATTTTTTTATTCAAAAAAAAAAAGAAATTGATTTTATTACGACATGCTATTTTTTCCATTCATTACCTTTGAGGATCAGTCGTGGTCTTCTAGACTCTACCAAGAGTCTGGGCGAATTTGTTGCTTCATCCAAATGTGTAAAAGATCATAGTCGCACTTAAAAGCCGAGTACTCTACCATTGAGTTAGCAACCCAGATAAAATAGGATCTTATATACGATCGAAATCCAAAAATCGATGGAATTACACCGGAGGCTCCTGGCAAAACATTGAATTAGCAAGACATCAAAAGAAAGATTTTATCACCCATTAAAAACACTCAAATACCAAAATAAACAGATCGGTTAAATTTCACTAAGGTTAAAAAAGGAGCGGCCCCAATCATAATAGCAAAATTGTTATTTTTTTAGCATTTAAATAGAAAAATCTTATATGAAAGTACATGCAAGGGGGGCAACCCTATCATTTGAGCAAAGTGTAGACAGAAATATCTAATATGGAGTGACGATAAAGAGACCTATCTAGCTACAAATTCTAGCTGTTCAATAGACCTTTGTCAATAGAAATACAATGGGAAGAAAAACAATTAGATACAAATAAGGAAATTAAATAAGGGCTTTTGTTGGATTGGCACGACATAAATGCAGCAAAAAAATAGGACTAAAAAAGAGGCAAATTGTGTCTAAATAATTAAGGGATATTAATGACCCTCCCCTACTTTTTTATTTTTTATTCATTTAGTTCTTCAATTAACTCAAAGTTCTTTCTTTATCTTTAAAGAATTCCGCTTTCCTTAAAATATCATAAACAGTTCTTGTAGGTTGAGCACCTTTTTCAAGGAAATAGAGAATAGCTGGAACATTTAAACAAGTTTGATTCTTTATCGGATCATAAAAACCAACTTTTTGAAGATCTCTTCCTTCTCTTCGAGATCGAACATCAATTGCAACGATTCGATAGACAGCTTATTGGGATAGATGTAGATAAACAATGCCCCCCCCCTAGAAACGTATAGGAGGTTTTCTCCTCATACGGCTCGAGAAAATGATTCGAATTTCTATCTATAATACAAGTAGATAGAAATTAGACTATGATTTGCATTAATTTCCTTATAGAAGAAAAAACAAATTTCATTTATACTCATGACTCAAGTTGGCTAATTTTGACTGACAGAATTCAAAAGAGAAATCCTTCGAAATTTTTTGAGTCGTCTCTAAACTCTTTTCTTTATCTCATCTCGAACAAATTGACTTTTATTCCTTATTCTGATCTAATTCTATTGTTGAGATGGTTGAAAATCATGTTTACTTGTTCCGGAATCCTTTATCTTTGATTTGTGAAATCCTTGGGTTTAGACATTACTTCGGGAATTCCTATTCTTTTTTCTTTCAAAAGAGTAGCAACATACCCTTTCTTTTTTTCTTATTTCCTTCAATAAAACATTTTCCTCTTCTAGAGAAATCGAATATGAACGATTGATTCTGATAGACTTTTAATCAAAAAAGTTTTCCAATCTTCCAAAATTAGACTTTTTCTTATTTTAACCTTTCCATTTCTATATTAAGGATAGACTGACAAAGTTGGCCTAATTTATTTGTTTTCACTAACCCTAGATTCTTTCCCTTGATAAAAAATCAATTCTGTCTTTTCGAGCTCCATCGTGTACTATTTACTTACAAACAACCGAGCGCAAATTCGGTTCGGGACAAATAGAACAGACTATGTCGAGCCAAGAGCATTTTCATTACTATGGAAAATGGTGGATAGCAAAATCCACAATCGATCATCTCCTTCAAGTCGCACGTTGCTTTCTACCACATCGTTTTAAACGAAGTTTTACCATAACATTCCTCTAATTTCATTGCAAAGTGGTATCGAGAATTGATCCAATATGGATGGAATCATGAATAGTCATTGGTTTTGTATACTAATTCAAACTTGCTATCTATGGAGAAATATGGCTAAAAGAAATAAGTATTTATCGGGGAAGACTCTGCAAGGATCCAATTTATTTAAACCCATATTCTATCATATGAATGAAACATAGTTTGAAAAAGAGGAATAAAATAGTTTGCTTAAGACTTATTTATTATTGAATTTCCATCCTCAACAGAGAACTCGAGATGATCAATCCTGAAATGAGAAGAATCCACTCTTCTCCAACAAATAAACTATGCCAATGAAAAGATTAGCAGTTTTTTGTTAGTTATAAACTTTTCATAGTTCTTCGACTGGAATAACAGGAGTAACAAAAGAACGAAAAAATGAAGTAAAAAAAATTAGTGTAAAGTAAAATTAAGGTCTTTGCTTTTACTTAGCTTTTACTTATAGCATTCTTTAGCTTTTACTTATAGCATTCTTTCTTTTAGGTAACAGAAAGAACTAAAAATTAAAAATACGAAAAGTATGATTTGTTTTTTCGAATCCATTCTATTCTATCCAACGAACAGTTCTTACCTTATCCTTACCGGAATGGATCATTTGGATATTTAAAGAATCACAGATCGAAATCGTTTTCGCTTAACCAAAGAAGAGCCCCTCTTTTTTACTAATAATACAACAAAACAAAAATCTATCTGTATCATAAAGGGATAGGTCTTTTTTTTTATACAGTGTTTTCCCTCATAAATTTTTGTTTTCAATCAATTCCAAAGTCGAGTAGACAGAATATATGAATTTATCTCTAATCCTCACACCTCACATTCCATTGATTTAGAAATGGATATTTGCAAAAATGCTTAAAATAGAAAAATCTAGTCTCTATCCGTAGAATGGAAACCCCTTTTTCTTCACATTAGGTGTCAAATGTATCCTGTAAGAATTCCCACTTCATGGGTATGGAACATAAAGTTTATCCAAAAAGTTCGAATTTCAAAACACATACACATATGAGTAATGAGTAGCAGGAGCATGTCCTGAATGTGCCTGACAGACAAAAATTTTTAATGAAAAATAAAGATATTCAATTTGACTGGACTTGACATTTGATTTTGTTTTCTGAGAAAGAAAAAGAATCCTTAGAAATGCAGCTAATTTTAGAGTTCATAAGAAATAATTATTCTCTTTAATAAACTTTTGTGTCGTGCAGGGCACAATACGATTCTATCTTTCGTTTCATGAAAAAAAATCTGGGACGGAAGGATTCGAACCTCCGAATAACGGGACCAAAACCCGCTGCCTTACCACTTGGCCACGCCCCATTTCGTTTTATGCGATACTAATAAACAGTTTTTTTATTATATATTATTCGTCAATCCCACTTCAATTACCTAAAAAACGAGGGATATTTTCTTGCTAGAATTCTAAACATGCGGATAATATAGAATCCAAAAAATGCATTGATCATTACATGGAATTCTATTAAGATATTATATGAAAGTCGAATTTCTTCCATTCTCATTTGAGAATGCGAATACAAGGAGGTATTTTGTGTTTGGGAAAGTCCGAAGAAAAAAGGATTTTGAATCCACCTTTTCTTTTCCTTTTTCCCTTAGAAAAATAACTCAATCAAAATCCAATTATCTACTCTACAAGAACGAAATGTTTGTTATGCCTAATATACTTAGTTTAACCTCTATCTGTTTTAATTCTGGTCTTTATCCGACTAGTTTTTTCTTAGCCAAATTGCCCGAAGCTTATGCCATTTTCAACCCAATCGTGGATGTTATGCCTGTCATACCTGTACTCTTTTTTCTATTAGCGTTTGTTTGGCAAGCTGCTGTAAGTTTTCGATGAAATCTTTACTATTCTATTCTGTCTCCCAAATTGAATGATGTATTCATTCCAAAAAAATGCAAAAATGTAGAAGAACCGAGAAGTCTTATATTATGAACTTTCGATTCTAAAATTCAAATTCTTCTACATTGAATGTATAGCTGTAACAATAAATTTGGATCAGCCTTTCTACCCCCTGCACCTACGTTGAGCAGGTACCTTTAGGTACCCACACAATACTTAAACTAATTTTTGATATTGATAAGACTACTTATTATAAAGCAATTCTTGCAATTTTTTTTTAAGAATTGATTTTTGCATTTTTTTTAGGTGTCAAAATAAAAAAAACCATCCTAGTGGATCTGTGTGGTAAGGAAAAACGGGTAATCTATTCCTTAAAAAAAATCTTGGAGATTATGTAATGCTTACTCTCAAACTCTTTGTTTATACAGTAGTGATATTCTTTGTTTCCCTTTTTATCTTTGGATTCTTATCTAATGACCCAGGACGTAATCCTGGACGTGAGGAGTAAAAATCCAAAATTTTTGGGAATTTTTTCTTACAAATTGAATTTATTTCGTACATTTATCTATGAGAAAATCGGGGGATTCGAATTCCTTACAATTCGAAAGTCCCAAACGATCCGAGGGGGCGGAAAGAGAGGGATTCGAACCCTCGGTACAAAAAAATTGTACAACGGATTAGCAATCCGCCGCTTTAGTCCACTCAGCCATCTCTCCCCGTTCCAAATCGAAAGGTTTTCGTGATATGACAGAGGCAAGAAATAACGATTACAAAAAATCCTTCCTTTTTTCATTTCAAAAGTGCATAAAAATTATATTGCCAATTCCATTTTAGTTATATTCTTTTTTCTTAATGTTAATAAAAAAAAGGAGAAAATTCTTGTTTCTTCTTTCTAAAATTCGATATAGGCTGGGCTGAGAGACAATCAGATATATTTTCTCTTCAGCGGGCATTTCCGTATAGGACTTGTTAGAATAAAACAAGCAGGTTATAGAAAAAAAAATTCTTATCAAAAACCCACCATAAAATTGGAAAGAAAGATAAAGTAAGTAGACCTGACCCCTTGAATGATGCCTCTATCCGCTATTCTGATATATAAATTCGATGTGGATGAAATTGTTGTATAAGTGGATTTTTTGTATTTCCTTAGACTTAGACCGCGCAAGGCAAGAATTTTTTGCTATTTACGATTTCATATTCTTGTTACTAGACGTTCTATAGGAATAAGAAGAAATCGCAACTCTTTTCCGTTACACATAAAAATGGATTTCGAAAGTCAATTTTTCGTTTCAATATTTTTCTTTTTTTTTTCAGAATCCTATTTTTGTTCTTCCACCCATGCAATAGAGAGCGAATGAGAAAAGAGGGGTTGGGTTATTTTTCCCTTAAAAGATAGGCTTTGAAATAGGAATCTTAGAATAATGCTGAATTCAAATGTTTATTTCCTTATTTCTATATCAAATGTTTATTTCCTTATTTCTATAGTATAAGAAAAATGAATCTAATGAAATTCATGGATTTACCACGACTTCGGTTGTGACCCCATAGATAAAAATGCAAAATTTCTATCTTCGAGACCATTGAAAAAGGGCATTGAACGAGAAAGAAATCGTCCACAGATAATCAAACTATCATATGCCTTGGAAGTAATATGAGGTGCTCGGAAATGGTTGAAGTAATTGAATAGGAGGATCACTATGACTATAGCCCTTGGTAGAGTTACTAAAGAAGAAAATGATCTATTTGATATTATGGACGACTGGTTACGAAGGGACCGTTTCGTTTTTGTAGGATGGTCCGGCCTATTGCTCTTTCCTTGTGCTTATTTCGCTTTAGGGGGTTGGTTTACAGGGACCACTTTTGTAACTTCTTGGTATACCCATGGATTGGCTAGTTCCTATTTGGAAGGTTGCAATTTCTTAACGGCGGCGGTTTCCACCCCTGCCAATAGTTTAGCACACTCTTTGTTGCTACTATGGGGACCGGAAGCACAAGGGGATTTTACTCGTTGGTGTCAATTAGGCGGTCTGTGGACTTTTGTCGCTCTCCATGGGGCTTTTGCACTAATAGGTTTCATGTTACGTCAATTTGAACTTGCTCGGTCTGTTCAATTGCGTCCTTATAATGCAATTTCATTCTCTGGTCCAATCGCTGTTTTTGTTTCCGTATTCCTTATTTATCCACTGGGACAATCTGGTTGGTTCTTTGCACCGAGTTTTGGCGTAGCAGCTATATTTCGATTCATCCTTTTCTTCCAAGGATTTCATAATTGGACGTTGAACCCCTTTCATATGATGGGAGTTGCCGGAGTATTAGGTGCAGCTCTGCTATGCGCTATTCATGGGGCTACTGTAGAAAACACTCTATTCGAAGATGGTGATGGTGCAAATACCTTCCGAGCTTTTAACCCAACTCAAGCAGAAGAAACTTATTCAATGGTCACTGCTAACCGCTTTTGGTCCCAAATCTTTGGTGTTGCTTTTTCCAATAAACGTTGGTTACATTTCTTTATGCTATTTG